AAAGATTCATTCTCCTCATAAAAAAGAGGAGGTAGAACCAATAAAGATTTATTTTTCGATTCATCTCTGGAGTTGAATACCTCATTCAAGAATTTTTTTTGATCCAACCCGTAGGAATCAATAGAAAAGGCAAATCCCCTATGAAACACCAGATCCGGCTCGGTTATTGATAGAGTGAATAGATCCGCCATTTCTGGGAATCTCTCTTCTGATTCAAAAAAATCGTGGCGTAACGCGTATCCCCCTTTGTTCCGGTCATGGAATAGATGAAAGAAATCAAAAAATGGATTTTTGTTCAAGAATGAAATCTTATTGGAACTGTCCCTATCCGGTTCATCCTTCGGAACCAGATCCGGGATGTGATATGGTTCCGAAGGATGAATTGAGACGGTATCTTGTAAATACGTAATTATCTTGAATATATCAACCATTTCTTTATTTTCCGCTCGCCTGGAAGGGACAAAAGAAACATCTTGTTTTTTCTTCAACAATTTATGATCTCTAGTGGACCTCTCAGTAGGATTCGAACCCAGATGAAGTTCTGACCATCTGTCAGAGAAAAAAGAACGAATTGATCTTGTAGGATTCCCAAGAAATTCTTCGATTTCTTCCGGAAGCAGATGATTATTCATCCGCTTATCAGGTTCCGTGAATAGCCAGGACATGGAGGAATATCCAAAAATGCATTTTGGGAATCGATCTGATTCTATCTCTGTTCGTTCCGTTTGAAGAAAGGAAGGATCCCAAAGAATCGATCTCTCCTTTAGTTGCTTAATCTCTGTTTGATCGATCAATGTGTGATATTCTGAATTCTCATTTCTAACGGAATCGAAATGATCTCTGGATTGATCAGAAGAAGATCCTTCCCATTGGCTAGAATCCGTTACTTGAACGAAAATAGATCTTGTGGAATCATATTGAATATTTGACAATACATTTCGTACCTTGCTAAAAAACCGATCCTTGTTTACCAACCACACATTGTCTAACCAAATCCAACTCGAGACGTTCCTCAAAAAATCCGATTCGTGCTGATTCTTCCCCCAACTAACGAAGAGATCTTGGCGGAATTGCCACATATGAAATTGAACACAATTTTGCAAAGAAATACCCCACTTGTTTCTCGAGAAGAGATGGGAAACATGCTCAATATCATTGGATTGCATAGTTGCCCCAGCTCCTTGTTGTTTGAAGAAACTCTCCCCCTGAATTGGTCTTTTTTCACGAAAAGCAGACATGAGATAACAAATCAAGTCTTTCCCTAAGATTTCGAATAGCTGTCCCGAATTCAAGTTGATTATGTTTCGTTTCTTCCTCGGAGAAAGACGATCAAACAATTCCCAATCATGGTCCTTGCGGATCGGATCATCCGTATAGGATAAAAAAAGAAACTCCAGATATTTGCTATCTTTCTCTTTGAATGAGATCTCAATTCCAGCTACGGTTTCATTAGATATCTGACAACTAGAATCCCTCTTTTTTCCGATCCGGTTCCTCCACCACCGCGAACCCCGGTTAGATTCAGGCATGATACGCTTTTTCTTTATTGGGATAACCCAAGTACTCTCTTGCGGATCCATGAAACAACTCTCATAAATCTTTTTCCCTTTTGGAAGATACAGGAGCGAAACAATCAACCTATTTCTATTGGAAGACCAAAAAGATTCTTCCAATGTCTCCTTTCTGGGTCCAATGGAATTCATAGGTATAGGAAGAAGCCCCATCAAATAGAGATTTTTTCTTTCGACCATCTTTCGATTGTTAATACGAGATATAAGGACCACTACTACGAGCAGTACTACACCTTTGATCGTGAAATATCGATTGCTTGTTGCACCCTGTGAATCACGTGAAAGTAGGATACTCCAAATTCGGGGGTCAAAGAGTTTCATAAAACGTTCTTGGTGGAAAAAAATGTGAGTGAAAGATCCCACTGAATCAAATTTGATCCATGAATCTAAGAAATAGTGAGAATTCTTGATCTCTCTCAATATCTCTCTCAATTCGAATATCCAGGATTTGAATTGATGTCGTTTCATTGATTCCTCCTAAAGATTTCATTTCAATTGGAATTTGGTTATTCACGATGTACGATGATCCCTGTTAAGCATCCATGGCTGAATGGTTAAAGCGCCCAACTCATAATTGGCAAATTCGTAGGTTCAATTCCTGCTGGATGCACGCCAATGGGAACATTCAATAAGTCTATTGGAATTGGCTCTGTATCAATGGAATCTCATCATCCATACATAGCGAATTGGTATGGTATATTCATACCATAACATATGAACAGTAAGAACTAGAATTCTTATCGATACTGGAACTCATAGGGAAGAAAATGGATTTATGGATGGAATCAAATATGCAGTATTTACAGAAAAAAGTATTCGGTTATTGGGGAACAATCAATATACTTCTAATGTCGAATCAGGATCAACTAGGACAGAAATAAAGCATTGGGTCGAACTCTTCTTTGGTGTCAAGGTAATAGCTATGAATA